GCTGGACAATTAAAGAATAGAGTTTCGTTTCGCAAAGCAATGAAAAAAGCTATTGAATTAACTGAACAGGCGAATACAAAAGGAATTCAAGTGGAAATTGCAGGGCGTATCGACGGAAAAGAAATTGCACGTGTCGAATGGATCAGAGAAGGTAGGGTTCCTCTACAAACCATTAAGGCTAAAATTGATTATTGTTCCTATACAGTTCGAACTATCTATGGGATATTAGGAATCAAAATTTGGATATTTGTAGACGAAGAATAAAAAGACTTTACTTGTCTTTACGTTCTATCCAGTGATAAAAAAAAAGACAAATTATTTCATTCTTTTTTTTATGTTCAATCAAAAAAATCATCAATTCTATAAGGTTGAATAAAAATTCGATCGATCCTTTGATATAATTGCTATGCTTAGTGTGTGACTCGTTGGTTTTTTTAGCATTAGGATTCAAAAAAATGAACCGACCTATAACTATAATAGGAACTAATAACTATAGCAAGCACTAATAACCAACTCATTGCTTCGCATTATCTGGATCCAAAGAAGCAGTCAAGGTATGATATATTGGTCATATGATTGTAGCAACTGAATTTTTTTTTGCATAAAAAAAATCAAATAAAAATCAATCTAATTATAAGTTGTGAAGCGAAATAGAAAAGTATGCAGATAAATGGAAGTATGAGAGAAAGAGAAAAAAAAAGAAATATCAATGATATATGATTCCAATATGGAAGGTCTATGAAATCATCTCATAAAAGAAAAGGCAATGTAATAAAGCATCAATACAGATTCATGCATAATTAGCTAAATCTGTTCATAGAACAAAAAAAAATTAAGAGCCTTGAGTCAATAAAAACTGAGAAGATTGACTCAAGAAGAAATTAAAAAATTTCATTAGGGGCTCCATTGTAGAATTCAGACCTAAACATTAATCAAGAAGCGATGGGAACGACGGAACCTATGAATGCAGAAGATTCTATTGAAAAGGAATCCTAATGATTCATTGGGTGGGATGGCGGAACAAACCAGAAACCAATTCATCTATTCTTATTCTGATTCTGAAAAGTCATGGGCTAGCCCTAAAACCGAAATAGATATTGAAAGAGTAAATATTCGCCCGCGAAAAGTTGATTTTATTGGATTGATAAATTTTGGTCGATTCAATATGATAAAAAAGGGCAAAACAAAATAAGGATTCATTATAAGATTATAACTCCAACAAAAATGACATTCGACATTACATTATCTATAAATAGAATTCAAGATGAATTCTATTTCCAAAAAAGATATACAAATTTAGAATAGATTAGATGAAATCTCAAAGAATCCCATGATTGAGTCTATTATTCATTAACTACATGTATATCTTAATAAATCTTTTTTAGTCCTTTCATTCGCGAGGAGCTGGATGAGAAGAAACTCTCATGTCCAGTTCTGTAGTAGAGATGGAATTTAGAAACAACCATCAACTATAACCCCAAAAGAACCAGATTCCGTAAACAACATAGAGGAAGACTGAGAGGAATATCTTATCGAGGTAATCGTATTTGTTTCGGTAGATATGCTCTTCAAGCACTTGAACCCGCTTGGATCACATCTAGACAAATAGAAACAGGGCGACGAGCAATGACACGAAATATACGCCGTGGTGGAAAAATATGGGTACGTATATTTCCAGACAAACCGGTTACAGTAAGACCTACGGAAACACGTATGGGTTCGGGGAAAGGATCTCCCGAATATTGGGTAGCTGTCGTTAAACCAGGTAGAATACTTTATGAAATGGGCGGAGTAGCTGAAAATATAGCCAGAAGGGCTATTTTAATAGCAGCGTCCAAAATGCCTATAAAAACGCAATTCATCATTTCGGAATAGGAATGTAGAATCACAAAAGAAAGACGTCTTAGGGATAAAAGGGATAAAAAAATTGCAGGTTTTCTTTTTTTTTTTTGACAAACAATATTTCTTTTTTTACTTCGTCCAAAGAACAGATTAAAAAAAAATGATATGATTCAACCTCAGACCCATTTGAATGTAGCAGACAACAGCGGGGCCCGAGAATTGATGTGTATTCGAATCATAGGAGCTAATAATCGCCGATATGCTCATATTGGTGACGTTATTGTTGCTGTGATCAAGGAAGCAGTACCAAATACGCCTCTAGAAAGATCAGAAGTGATCAGAGCTGTAATTGTACGTACTTGTAAAGAACTCAAACGTAACAATGGGATGATAATACGATATGATGACAATGCCGCAGTTGTCATTGATCAAGAAGGAAATCCAAAAGGAACTCGAGTTTTTGGTGCGATCCCCCGGGAATTGAGACAGTTAAATTTCACTAAAATAGTTTCATTAGCTCCTGAGATATTATAAGATGAGACCTGAATATAGTTATAGGATTTAAATCAAATAGATTAATTAGTAGATTGTGTCTCACGCATATACCCTTAATAGAATTATTATATAATAATAGATAATACTTGTACTTGTAGAAAAATTAAATTCATATATTAATTTAATATAATTTATATATAATATATATAAATATAAATATAAAATATAAAAAGAAACTATATATAAATAAAAAAAAAAAAGAACATGTTGATTATATCAAAATTCGGGAGCAAGAATAATTTTAGTTTATCATGGGTAGGGACACTATTGCTGATATAATAACCTCTATACGAAATGCTGAGATGAATAGAAAAGGAACGCTTCGGATAGCATCTACTAACATCACCGAAAACATTGTTAAAATACTTTTACGAGAAGGTTTTATCGAGAACGTAAGGAAACATCGGGAAAACAAGAATTTTTTTTTTATTTTAACCCTACGACATAGACGAAATAGGAAAGAGCCATATAGAACTATTTTGAATTTAAAACGGATCAGTCGACCTGGTCTACGAATCTATTCTAACTATCAACGAATTCCGAGAATTTTAGGCGGGATGGGGATTGTAATCCTTTCTACTTCTCGAGGTATAATGACAGACCGAGAGGCTCGACGAGAAGGAATCGGAGGAGAAATCTTGTGTTTTATATGGTAGTCTTTCTGATATCCGAATTGTATCCGGAACTTCCCATTTGTGCAAAAAAAAGACGGGTTGTCTAATATCACTCCCCCGATATTAGTTGATAGTTTTACCTGGAATGAAAGAACAAAAAGGTGAAGGTTTAATTACTGAATCACTTCCCAATGGCATGCTCCGGGTTTAATGAAGATCTGATTCTAGGTTATCTTTCAGGAAGGATCCGACATAGTTTTATACCTATACTAAGGGGAAATAAAGTAAAATCAAAATTGAAGTAAGTCCTTATGATTCAACCAGGAGGCATATAATTTATAGACTTCGCAACAAGAATTCAAATGATTAGATGGTTTTTTCAACTTCAACATTCCTTTCATGAGGATACAATTCAATTTTCAAGAAACTTATTTTCTTCCAATAAGTAGATTCGGAATTAAGTTAAGGAATAACAACTATGAAAATAAGGGCTTCTGTTCGTAAAATTTGTGAAAAGTGTCGACTAATCCGTAGGAGGGGACGAATTATAGTAATTTGTCCCAACCCGAGACATAAACAAAGACAAGGATAATCTTTCTAAAAGGGACTTCCTTAAAAGAACCGATGAACAAATAAAAAAGAAAAAAAGAGGATCCGTTTTGACATGAAATGGATATATCCATATATCTCTGACTTATCTTTATGAAATGATAAAATATGGCAAAGCCTATACCAAGAGTTGGTTCACGTAAGAATGGACGTAGTGGTTTACGTAAAAATGCACGTAGAATACCAAAGGGAATTATTCATGTTCAAGCAAGTTTCAACAATACCATTGTGACTGTTACGGATGTACGGGGTCGGGTGATTTCTTGGTCCTCTGCCGGTACTTGTGGATTCAGAGGTACAAGAAGAGGGACGCCTTTTGCTGCTCAAACCGCAGCGGGAAATGCTATTCGAGCAGTAGTGGATCAAGGTATGCAACGAGCCGAAGTCATGATAAAAGGCCCTGGGCTCGGAAGAGATGCAGCATTACGAGCTATTCGTAGAAGTGGTATACTATTAAGTTTCGTACGGGATGTAACCCCTATGCCACATAATGGTTGTAGACCTCCTAAAAAAAGACGTGTGTAAAAAATAGAAATAAAGACTGAAAAGATTTCAAGAGAAATAAATGATTCAATGATATGATCAAATAATATTATATTATTATGGTTCGAGAGAAAGTAAAAGTATCTACTCGGACACTACAGTGGAAGTGTGTTGAATCAAGAACAGACAGTAAGCGTCTTTATTATGGACGCTTTATTCTGTCTCCACTTATGAAAGGTCAAGCCGACACAATAGGCATTGCGATGCGAAGAGCTTTGCTTGGAGAAATAGAAGGAACATGTATTACACGTGCAAAATCTGAGAAAATACCACATGAATATTCTACCATAGTAGGTATTCAAGAATCAGTACATGAAATTTTAATGAATTTGAAAGAGATTGTATTAAGAAGTAATCTGTATGGAACTCGCGACGCGTTTATTTGTGTCAAAGGTCCCGGATATATAACTGCTCAAGACATCATTTTACCGCCCTCTGTGGAAATCGTTGATAATACACAGCATATAGCTAGCCTAACAGAACCAATTGATTTGTGTATTGGATTACAAATCGAGAGAAATCGAGGATATGGTATAAAAACGCCAAATAACTTTCAAGACGGAAGTTATCCTATAGATGCTGTATTCATGCCTGTTCAAAATGCGAATCATAGTATTCATTCTTATGGGACTGGGAATGAAAAACAAGAGATACTTTTTCTAGAAATATGGACAAATGGAAGTTTAACTCCTAAAGAAGCACTTCATGAAGCCTCCCGAAATTTGATTAATTTATTTATTCCTTTTCTACATGCGGAAGAAGAAAAGTTCTATTTAGAGAACAATCAATACAAGGTTACTTTACCCTTTTTTCCTTTTCATGATAGATTGGCTAAAC